TAGAATAGAGTACTCTATATTTACCGGGAACCCCATGCACAAATAGATGTACGATACAAAATGAATTTCACATAATTGCTTTGATAGAATACTTTGAACTTTTATTTTAATATATGCGTCCCGTTTCGTTTTTAATCCAAAGAAAGAGGATATATATTAATAAAATAAAGATCAAAGAAAGATCCAACCTCTCCTTAGAGAGAGGGGATGAATAATTTTTTTTTTATTTAAGGGTACTGTTGAAAAAAGAACAAACTCTAAAATAGTGTGATGGAATATTCGATTTTTTTTATACCTTAAGACTCAGTTTCTTTTTATCATACTTATTTCTTTTTGTTTTCCACAAAAATGAAATCATTAAAAAAGACTCCTTCTTTTCTATTTTACTTCTATTGTTTGTTTGGGTTTGTAACCAATGGAAACGTAAGAGCGGTCAAATGATACGTCATCAGATGATTGTACAAGGAAGGCGGTAGGTTATAGAAAAAACAAGAATGAAGAATGAAAAAGAAGGATAAATTAAAATAAAAAAGAAAAGTAAAGGGGTTGGATCAGGAATCCAATTTTGGATTCGGTATGGATAAAAGATCTTCCTATGTTATACTATTCAATTCTCGACGATGAATTGATTTGATAGCTCAGATATTGTTATTCATGATATTGATCTGATTCAATATCATCAAGGTGTAATTCATCCCATTGAATTTACAGGCGAAAGATTTATCATCTCTATGGGATTAAATCCCGAGTTATTGCCAAATAAAAAAAAAACAATGAGATTATGGAAGTAAATATTCTCGCATTTATTGCTACTGCACTCTTCATTCTAGTTCCTACTGCTTTTTTACTTATAATATACGTAAAAACAGTCAGTCAAAGTGATTAATTTGAATCAAACTTGACTTCTTTTCTTAGTCAATGATTGAAGAAATAGAAGAAATCAAAAGGATTTTCATCTCACGTCTTAAATGAAATGAGCGGACTCGAATTAGCGGTATAGTATTCTATGAGATCCGATAGTATGGTAGAAAGATTCATATATTTCTTTCTACCATACTAGCTATTATTCTTATTGTAATTTATTGTAATGTAACAAGTTGTACTGTATAAAAATATATATAATATAGGCTTAATATAGATTAATCTACAATATGTATCTTTTTGATATATGTATTGATATATGTAATGTACATAGCATCCTAATTCGATTTCTTTGCTTCATCTATTTAATTTGTCTTGATTCCAATCAATCTAAAACAATTGAAAGGCAATTCTTAATAGTACGCTTCGAATTCCCAGATTTCTAATTATTTTCAATACGAATCCCTGTATCCATCGAAAGAATCAAATCCATGGGCGAAGTGAGTACGGCATACAGTATATTAATAAATGAAAATCGATTAATTTTCTTTTAGCATTCCGAAGAAGTAATTGATTGAGCAGTTAACAGATGATCCAAGAAGTTCTCTGGAAATTTCTTCAGATTTCAAAAAGGAATAATAAAACCCACCATTTTATTTAAACTCTTGAACCATGAAATGAGTCAATAAAGCCTAAGTATAGCATAAATAAGATTTCTAAACTAAAAAAACAAGTGATAAAGTAAGTGCGCAATATGTGACTTGCCAAGGGAAGATCTTATTATGCGTAGTCTCTCCTTGGACAACCACTATGTATATGTTGTTTCCCATAGAAGGTACGTATCCACTTAATATAATAACAGAACGTTTTTCTCTTATCTTAATAAAAAGGGAAAGAAAAACAAATAAAAATCAAATAAAAAGGAAAAAGGCTTTGCAAAACGATCTATAAAACAATCGATACAGTTTGATTCCTCGCCTCAATTAGTAGTACCTCTAGAGTCCACTTCTTCCCCATACTACGAGTGAAAGAGAAAATGTAAAGACTACCATTAAAGCAGCCCAAGCAAGACTTACTATATCCATGTAAATTATGTCCCCTATCTCTATGAAGGAATTATTCCATTATTGTTCACTAATAATAGTGGAATCACCGGCGTAGAGTCAAAAAGGGATTCGGACCCAACACCATTGATCAAAGGCTCTAATAAATCTGCTTATAACAAATTCTTCAAATTCTTATAGGATATTATTTTTATTTTTCTAGTAGAATCGGAAAACGTTAAGCACAAGCAAAATACGCAGTGACTCATTTAGAAGTATCAGGGAAATCTTCCTAAGATGTAGGAATAATAAGACCTATTCTATCTTTTCTTGTCTTTATCTTTCGAAAAGGTATAAAAATATGAAAAATAGAATGTCAAGATAGATCGTTATCTATCCCATACTTTTATTTCCCATTTGATCTAATTCTTACTGTCTAAGGATTGTCTCTGTGAAACAATCGGAGGACCACCTATTCCATTCTTGACTAGGGTTTATTGAAAAGAAAGAATTTCTTTTTTCATTTCAATTTTAGAAAGCCAATTTTCCATCGAATTGTTATTGGATACCGAGGACTTAGAGACTCTCCTGAGTCTGTATAGAAAGTATCTTCAGCCCTTTCCACAACCACTAATTCGATTTTCCGTCGGGCTATCCAATCTAATTCAGGACCCGGTAATTAAACACTACATTAGTAGTGGAAGGGAATCAATAAATCTTTATATGAGAGACCTTCCACCACTATAATCTGTCCTTGAATCCTAGAGGCAAGGATTTAGAGCACTTTAGCTTTCGAGAGTCAAACTTCCAGATGTTTAGAACCAAGCAAGCAAGTCTCAAGAGTCCTTTTACTTTGTTTGCTTCTGCTGGGGAAAAATTCAGCGAGTTATATTAGCAAAACGAAATAAGAGATTTCGAGTTTTTTCTTGATCAGGCGACACCCGGATTTGAACTGGGGAAAAAGGATTTGCAGTCCCCCGCCTTACCGCTCGGCCATGCCGCCAAAATGTATGATCTCCTACAAAATAGATGAAAAAAAAAGTCTCCCTTTGTTTGCGTCGGGTGGGGAATTCCTAAACTTCTTTTTTTATTGGACTTGCATCTTGAATCCCGTTTTCTTAAATTTAACCCTTGCCCGAAAAGAAAAAAATCCTTCGTTTTTTGGATTGGATCCATCCCTTCGGTTGTATGTATAGTATCTCAAAACCTAAATATTTACAAATTTTCCCTCTCTTTTTTATATTGATATTGAAAAATTGAAAAACCAAATGTGGTTTTTCAGTCACAAAAGCCAAAATTTAGGACAAATTGGAACCATTAACTATTAAATGTGACTGTAAATTCATGAACGATTCTTGGATTTGAATCCAAAATTGTCTTTTCTTAATCCTAATGATATAAGACAATCCAAATTGATATATAACTAATCAGTATTGATTCTTTTCCATAAAAAAAATCCTTCCCAATTTCTATTATAACATCAAATAGAAGTATATGTAAACCCCAGAACATAAATTGTTATATAAATATTTAATTGGATATCCTATCTATATATGATGCCTATAGAGAATTATCAGTAAATTGTAAGAGAATTATCAGTAAATTGTAGTGCTTCAATTTTTCATTCAATAGATGGAATAGAAAATGGAAATTTTGATATAGCATAGCACGCGCTGTCCCGAATAGAACTTCAATAAAGGAGGAAACATAGATAGCTATCTACACATGGTTAATAAATACAAACTTTATTACTCTATTACGCCCTTCGATCGTATTCTACTAAAAAAGGGTAAAAGTATCTCTCTTTTATGCGAATCATTTGTTGAACAATAGAATCCATGAAAAAGTTAAGTGCTCAAAAAAGATCAACTCTATATTTTTGATGATTATAATGTCTTTATATCATCGAACAGATTAAATACCGAATCCATTTATTTTTCTGGTACCCAATCGGATTAGAATATGTAATATCATAATAATGGTAGAAATGGAATCACTTTTTTTTTGATATTCTATCCAAAACTCCATAAGTCTAAGTGACATTTATTAATTCCTTTCGATTTTGTATCTGTTACAAATTCCAATTTGAATATAAAATTGTCTTTATTCCTCCGTTCATATGCATTTCATACATTCCATATATGGGGTGGGTCAAATTTCATGTGATTCAGTAAACAAAATAGAAATTCCATCATTGCTAAATCAATCCATATGATTTGATGAAGAATGGGTCAATAATGGAATTTTTTCGAGAAAAGGGAAATTCAAAATGCTCGGGGATGGAAATGAGGGAATGTCTACAGTACCTGGTTTTAATCAGATACAATTTGAAGGATTTTGTAGATTCATTGATCAGGGCTTAACAGAAGAACTTTATAAGTTTCCAAAAATTGAAGATACAGATCAAGAAATTGAATTTCAATTATTTGTGGAAACATATCAATTGGTAGAACCTTTGATAAAAGAAAGAGATGCTGTATATGAATCACTCACATATTCTTCTGAATTATATGTATCCGCGGGATTAATTTGGAAAACCAGTAGGGATATGCAAGAACAAACTCTTTTTATTGGAAACATTCCTTTAATGAATTCCCTGGGAACTTCTATAGTAAATGGAATATACAGAATTGTGATCAATCAAATATTGCAAAGTCCCGGTATCTATTACCGGTCAGAATTGGACCATAACGGAATTTCGGTCTATACCGGGACCATAATATCAGATTGGGGAGGAAGATTAGAATTAGAGATTGATCGAAAAGCAAGGATATGGGCTCGTGTGAGTAGGAAACAGAAAATATCTATTCTAGTTCTATCATCAGCTATGGGTTTGAATCTAAGAGAAATTTTAGAGAATGTTTGCTATCCTGAAATTTTCTTGTCTTTCCTGAATGATAAAGAGAAAAAAAAAATTGGGTCAAAAGAAAATGCCATTTTGGAGTTTTATCAACAATTTGCTTGTGTAGGCGGAGATCCGGTATTTTCTGAATCCTTATGTAAGGAATTACAAAAGAAATTCTTTCAACAAAGATGTGAATTAGGAAGGATTGGTCGACGAAATATGAATCGGAGACTAAATCTTGATATACCTCA